TAAATAATTTTCATAAATATTTCGTTTATGAACAGAATAATCCTTTAAAAATAGTGCAAGTAGTGTTCTTATGGTTCTTATGTATTAATAAATATTTTATTTATTGGTCCGAGGCTATTGACAAAGAATATTTGTATAAACCACTTTTTTTAGTTTTGTCCAAGTCACTTCTATTTTTATTTGTTATTATAGGGAATATCTCTCTAAATAAGCTTGAGATTCACATATATGAATTTAAATATAAAGATCCAAATTATAAACTCTGCAATAAGTTGTTAGAATACATAGATGTTCAAATCATTAATTTTAATAAATTTAAAGACTTATTATTTTTATTGGATTATCATGATACTTTACAAAGATCCAAATTATTGATCTTTATAAATGTAGGAACAATATTACCATTTTTATTCAAAAATATATCAAAGCGGTTAATTTACTCATTTAATACTATAAATAAAAAAAATCGCAGAAAATCATGTTATAGCACATATTCCTATTTATCAATGATATACAATTATCAATACAATTGGTTTAATCCCATAAAACCATTTCATATAAGTTCATTGATATCTTATTTTTATAAAGAAAATCAATTTATATTCTTAAATGATTCACATAACTTATGGTTCTATTGTCACAAAAGATTCCATTTTGATTTTTATGTGAAAAAGACCTATATAATCCATTCAATTAGTTATAGATTTAGGTCCTGGGGAACCCATAAATCCATTTGCAACAAAATATTTTATTTGTATGTAGATAAAAAAAAAGATATACAAAAAGAATCTGACATATTAATAACTAATGATTTTACACACAATGTTGATGAAAAATATTATTATCAACTTATTTCATATATGAATCTATATTATTCAGAAAGGAATAACTTGAATCAGTATCTCAGTTTAAATTCAAACATGGGTTTGATTAATACTCTATGTTCTTATAAATATTTATCATCAGGAAATAATAAAAACCTAAGTTTTTGTCTAAATAAATGTGTTTATAAAGGTCAGATGTATAGAACCTTTAGTCCTTTTTCAAATCTATCAAAATGTAATCGGTTCCAAACATATATGCCATGGTTCCTTACTTCTATAGGGTGCCAATATCTTAATTTTACCCTTTTAGATATTCTTTCAGACCCATTGCCGATGCCAATATTTAGTAGTAGTCAAAAATTTGTATCCATTTTTAATGATATGATGCATGAATCATATATATCACGGCTAATTTATCATAAGATTATTCCAAAATGGACTTTGATAAGTTATATTTCGAGTCAATGTTTACGTTTACAGAATATTCTTCTGTCCGAAGAAATGATTCATAAAAATAATGAGTCACCTGTTACATTAATATGGTCACATATGAGATCAACAAATGCTTGGGAGTTCCTATATTCCATAATTTTCCTTCTTATTGTTGCTGGATATATCATTCATAGACATATTATATTTTTTTCCCGAGTTTATAGTGAGTTACAGACAGAGTTAGAACATATAAAATATTTTATGATTCCATCATACATGATTGGATTTAAAGAAATTCTGAATAGGTATCCTACATCTGAATTGAATCCTTTATGGTTAAAAAATCTTTTTATAGTTGTTATGGAAGAACTACGAAGTTATGCTTCTGGCGGCAACATGCTATTGGGTGGTGGTCCCACTTATGGTATAAAATCACTCAAATCACTATGTTCTAAGATCAATCTCATTTATATTGGAAGTATCATACCAAATCCCCTAAATAAAATCATTTTTTCGATAAATACTAGATATCTAAGTCGTACAAGTAAAGAGATTTATTCATTTATAAGAAAAATAAAAAATGTGAATGGTTATTGGATTGATGATAAAATAGAATTATGGGTAGCAAAAAGTTATTCGATTGATGATGAAGAAAGAGAATTCTTGTTTCAATTTTTTAACTTAACGACAGAAAAAAGTATTTCTCAAATTATATGGAGTCTGACTCATAGTGATAATTTATCAAAGAATGACTCTGGTTATAAAATGATTGAACAACCGGGATCAATTTCCTTACGATACTTAGTTGACATTCATCAAAAATATCTAATGAATTATGAGTTCAATAGGTCCTGTTTAGCAGAAAGACGAATATTCCTTGCTCATTATAATACAATCCTTTATTCACAAACCCCGCGTTGGACTAATAGTTTTCAGTCCTCCCTATCTCCTCATGAAAAACCCTTTTCGCTTAAATTATCTCTATATCCTTATATAGGTATTTTATTGATAGGTTATATAGAAATTGGACGATACAATTTGGTCAAAGACCTAGTAAAAAACTCTTATGTTCCTTTAATTACGATATTTCCGAACAAGTTCCTGGATGACAATCCTAATTATTATATTATTGATGATAGTGATGATGATCTTGATATTTATATAGATAATTATATAGATAAAGATATGTATATGACGAAGAAAATAGACCAATTTGATATCACCCTTCAATTCGAATTAGCAAAAGCAATGTCTCCTTGCATAATATGGATTCCAAACATTCATGATCTGCATGTAAATGAGTCAAATTACTTATCACTTGGTCTATTAGATAACTATATCTACAGGGATTTTGAAAGATGTTCCACTAGCAATATTATTGTTATTGCTTCGACTCATATTCCCCAAAAAGTGGATCCCGCTCTAATAACTCCGAATAAATTAAATACATGCATTAAAATACGAAGGCTTCTTCTTAAACAGCAAAAAAAACACTTTTTAATTCTTTTATATACTAGGGGATTCCAATTGGAAAAGAATATGTTCCATACTAATGGATTTGAGTCCATAAACCTGGGTTACAATGTGCGAGATATTGTAAAACTTATCAATGAGTCCCTATCAATTAGTATTACACAGAATAAATTCATTATAGAATCTAATACAATTAGATCAGCTCTTTATAGAAAAACTTGGAATTTTCGATCCCATATAAGATTGATTCAAGGTCATGGGATCCTTTTCTATCAGATAGGAAGGGCTGTTACACAAAATGTACTTATAAGTAATTGCCCCATAGATCCTATATCTATCTATATGAATAAGAAATCATGTAAGGGAGGGGATTCTTATTTGTACAAATGGTACTTCAAACTTGGAATGATCATGAATAAATTAACGATACTTCTTTATCTTTTGAGTTGTTCTGCCGGATTGGTCGCTCAAGATCTTTGGTATTCATCCAGATACGATGAAAAAAATTGGATCACTTCCTATGGATTCGTTGATAATGATTCTTATATAGTTCATGGCCTATTAATACTATTATTACTATTAGAAGTAGAAGGCGCTCTGGCTATGGTGGTATCCTCAAGGACAGACAAATATTGCAGTCAGTTTGATAAAAATCCAGTGGCATTACTTCTTCGGTTCGAACCAAGTAATCAGTTAGATATGATGCAAAATAAATCTTGTCCTATCGTTAATCAGAGATTTAAATATGAAAAATACGAATTGGAGTTTGAAGAAGGGGAAGGGGTCCTCGATCTGCAACAGATAGAGGAGGATTTATTCAATCACATATTTTTGGCTCCTAGAATATGGTGCCCTTGTGGCAATCTATTTGATTGTATTGAGGGGTTCACTGAATTTATATTTCCTTATTGGACTGGGTCATTTCGTGATAAATGGATAATTTATCATAAAGAGAATGATTCGGAGTTATTGAATAGTGGAACCATGCAGTACCAGACACTAGATAAATATTCCAAAGAACAAAGCTTTTTTAGAACAAGCCAATATATTTTGGACCTTGCGGATCCATTCTTTTCCCTATTAAAAGATAAGCCCTCTGTTTTTTCGTTTCGAGAATTATTTGCAGATGAAGAGATGTCAAAGGGGCTTATTGCTTCCCAAAAAAATACTCCTACATCTATATATAAACGCTGGTTTATCAAGAATACGCAAGAAAAGCACTTAAAAGTTTTGATTCATCGCCAGAAGAGATGTTTTAGAACCAATAGTTCATTATCTAATGGATCTTTCCGTTCTAATACTCTATCCGAGAGTTATCAATATTTATCAAATCTGTTCCTATATAACGAAACTATATTGAATAAAATTAAAGAGACATTGTTGAGAAATAGATGGCTTTTCCCGGATGAAATTAAATATTAAATAATTAAATATTCTATTTATGTAATTATGTAACAGGAGAAATAACTTATTACTCGATACATCAAACAATTTATAATTTATACTAATGAAACAATATTATGCCTTGAAAAGGACTCGAACCTCCATGCTCTTTAGCACGATATTTTGAGTCTCGCGTGTCTACCATTTCACCATCAAGGCATATTTAAAGTTATTCTCTACATCGTAAAAATAGGGCCATTATGCTTATTACTAAACTTGTTGGAGAGATTAAATATAACCAAAGTATATCTTTTTGAGAAGAAGGATTAGGCCAACTGGGTAAATTAAGTAAATTAAACGTTTTCCTAAATTCATAAAAATTCTCGTAAAATCAATAATGAAGTTTTAATTCTGTAAATGCTAGATCATGAATTAGTAACTGCATCTAATATACAAAAAAGTACCAATTGTTTTGAACTTTATATTTTTGAAATGGTATATGGAATCCCCGGGAATAGAGTCAAACCTTATTCCATGATATATTTACATAAATATTCCTCTTTATTTAAATTTTAAACAAAAACAAGCCCTGAGAAGGCTTAGTTTATCCATGATTTATGTTTAATTTTTCTTTTACTTTTTGTTTATTTCGAAAAATATAAAAATATTTTTATCATTTTATCAATTATTATTCTTTTACTATCGAGATGTATGGATCTATGTGTCTATATAGATCATGTTCATATGGATTAACGAAAATGTGCAAAAGATCTATTTGCCTCTGCCATTCTATGAGTCTCTTCTTTTTTGCGTATGGCATCGCCACTACCTTTGGCAGCATCTATGAATTCGGAACTTAATAGTAAAGCCATATTTTTACCTGGACGCTTTCGGTATGACCCTAATAACCAATGAATGGCGAGTGCTTTTCCTTGTGTAGATCCTATTTCAATAGGAACTTTATGAGTTGATCCGCCTACACGTCTTGCTTTTACTGCTATATCTGGGGTTGTTCTACGTATTGCGTGACGTAAAACATATAATGGATTTGTTTCTGTCTTTTGTTGAATATTTTTCACGGATTTATATATAATTTGATAAGCCAATGATTTTTTTCCGTGTTTCAAAATACGGTTAACTAACATGTTAACTAATTTATTATTATAAATTGGATCGGATTTTGCAGTTTTTTCTTCTGCAGTACCTCGACGTGACATGAGCGTTAAATAGGTTAAAGAATCAGTTTTATTTTTATAAGGGCTAAAACTAAAAACGAATCACTTATTTTTTCTTTTTGACCCCATATTGTAGGGTGGATTTCAAAATATATTAAAAATCTCCCTCCAAGCCGTACATACGACTTTCATCAAATACGGCTTTCCACAGAATTGTAATAATTATATATGTATCTATGAGATCTAGTATGAAATTCTGTTTACTCATTTTTTCACTTGAAATATTTAAATTGAGTATCCGTTTCCCTCATTTCACTGCTAGTATTGGAAATCCTGTATTTTACATATCCATATTATTTAATTATTGAGTCCTTGGGATTTATATTGTTTAATGTAAAAATAAGTGCTTCGAATAATTGTTATTGTACTCGTACCTGTTCTGAAAAAGTTGAGGTATTTTGAATTATTTGTTGACACGGACAAAAGAAGGTAAAACCTATTAAATTATCCTAATATGGGACCTTGGACATATAGTAGTTACGAATATAATCTATTTATAAATAAAATATTTTATCTTATGGTAGCCTGCTTAAGTTCCCTTACAAAACTTTCGTTATTGGGTTAGCCATACACTTCGCATGTTTATAGTTATTGACATGGCATCATAAAAAAAATGATACAAATATTGGATAATAATTTACAACGCACTAGAACGTCCTTGTTGGCGATCTTTTACTCCGACAACATCTAGGGTTCCTCGAACAATGTGATATCTCACACCGGGCAAATCCTTAACTCTTCCTCCTCTTACTAATACTATAGAGTGTTCTTGTGAATTATGGCCAATACCAGGTATATAAGCAGTGATTCCAAATCCAGAGGTTAATTGTACTCTGGCAACTTTACGTAAGGCAGAATTTGGTTTTTTTGGTGTTATAGTGGAAAAGTTGACAGATAAATATAAGTCATACTTACTGTCACTCTACAAAACCGTACATGATATTTTCACCTCATACGGCTTCTCGTTCAATTATTTTAAAAGTATACATTTATTCGTTTGATAATCTACGTATCAAATATTAACTCAATTAACTCAAATTAATTTATTCACGTTTTAATATTAAACTTGAACACTTTCCATTTATGATCAAAGTATGATATTATTATTTTTCCCAAATATATACGTATAAAAAAAAATATATTTATAGTTTTAATTTGTTCATTTCGAATATGTACTCTTCTATACTTATATTTTTTTTATTTTGATTACCCTTAAATCATTCCTTAAGTAACATAGGTATAATGTTTTAATATTTATATATACCTATTTTAATATTTATATATACCTATTAAGTAAGAATAAAGATATCAAACTATATCCAGAATGAATGGGTTATTGTGAGCTTATTCATGCGTTTATGCACTCTTAAAATAGTAAATCCATTTTATTAAAGATAATAGCTTTCATGCTTTTGTGAGTTGTCCAAAATATTTTTGATGACTTATGCCATACCGAGGAAAGTATACATAAAAAAACAGTTATTTTATATTTTATATATATGTATTATTATAATTTATAATTTAATTTGATTAGTTATATTAGTATTTTAGTATTAGTTAGTGATCTTGTCTCGTCTAACCATTTATTCCATAATGAACTATTGTGACACCAGTCTTACATATTGTTTATTTAGATCGAGTATAAATAAAAAAGGCTCCGGTTTAAAAATATTTAAAAATATATGTTTTTAACATACAATACAACGATAAAAAGGAGTTACCAAATTTTTTAATGGCAGTTCCAAAAAAACGTATTTCTATGTCAAAAAAACATATTCGTAGAAACATTTGGAAAAAAAAAGGGTATTTAGAGGCAATAAAAGCTTTTTATTTAGCTAAATCTATTTATACTGGACAGTCAAAAAGTTTTAAGGTTTTAAATAATTTATAAATTTGAATTTTAATTCAATTAATTCTGAATTGTGAATACATATGTATTCTTGACATACTGAAATGACTGCTGTTATTGGTATTAAACCAATACCGATTCATACAAATTATGTCTTCTAATCGATAATTAGGCCAAAGAAACAATTTGAATTTAATGGAATTTTTTATATATTTATTAATATGTTTATCCCCATTAAAAAAATTGAAAAATTGTCCGCATTTTATTATTTTGTTTTCATTTAAAAATATTGTATTATTACCCACAACATTAAAATTTCTATAATTAAAACAAATTCGAATTCTAAATTCTCTACGATGTCTGGGAGATATAATATTTTCAGGAATAAGTAAACCATAATTATGTTTATTTCTAATCAAAATTTTGTTGCTATACCATGCAATGAATTTTTTTAAAAAACCTTTATAAATATCTCTTTTTTTTGTGTATTTTTTATTTGTTTGGTGCTTATTATTATATACCAATGAAATATCTATAATTTGATATATAATATATTTTCCGTCCATTTGTATAGATAGACAAATTGGTTCAATAATAAATATTCCTTTTCTTATAAATTCTTCAATAACTAGGTCCTTTTGAATAAGTATTTCATCTATATATATTTCATCTCTTTGAATCAAAGATATAGTAATTTCTTTTGGATTTATTAATCTAAGTAAGAAACAATATACTCTTATATTTTTCATTATTTTATTATTAAAGGTATTGGCCCATCTTAATTGAAAAAGTAAATATTTTTTCAAAAATAGATCTAAATCCACTAGTTCCATTTCATTATTTTTCTTATATTGTTTTTTTTTTATACTTTTTTTTATTTTTAATATTGCACAATCTTCTTCAACAACTTTTTTATATTTTTTTGTATTTACATTAATGTTTTTACTTTTTTCATTTATATATAAATGAAAAAAGAGTGATCTTATTGATATAGTCCAAGGTTTTTTTTTATAAAAATCAAAAAATAGCAAAAATTCTGGGAAGAACCAAGTTTTTATATTAGTTATAGTATTATTATTTGATACAGTATCATATAACTTTTCTTTATTCATTTCTATTTTTTTATTCATTCCCATGTAATAAAAATATTTTCTATCAATCCTATAATTATTTCTAAATATACTTATACATAAATAAAATGATTCAAGTTTTAATGTATTTAAATAATTTAAATGATATGGAATTTCTTGGTCTATATTTATTTTTTTATCTTTATTCAAGCTTATATATTTATATGATAAAATATCATATCTGTAATTTTTTTTCCATTTGTATTTTTTATAAAAATATAATTGTTTTGATTCATTTTGATAATTACCTTTCAACCAGTTTTTACATTCGTTTATTACATATGTATGAATTTTATTATGTTTATGTATTGATTTATAATTAAATATTCCGTGTATCATACAATAGTCTTTTAAAATATCCTTAAAAAAATGATGGCTACTTTTATATTTAAGTACAGGTTTAAATTGATACTTATTAAATAATTTATTTTGTAATATTTTGTAAAAAACATATGATTGGGATAGTGAATATAAGTTCCAATAAGTATTGTAACTTAAATTTATATTATTAATATTATAAACCAATTTTTTTATAGTAAAAATAAATTTCATTGTATTTTTATTTATTTCATAAATCTTATCTTGTTCTTTATTTATTTCATTTTTATAAATTAATTTATTAAAAATATTTTTTGTTGATTTAGATAAAATTTGTGCATTAATTTTATAAATTTTAATTATATATATCAAAATATTTATGTATATTTTTTCAATGAATAATTTTATTTTTATAAAGTAGTATAATTTACACATTAATCGTATATTTTTACTTTTTAATATTTTCAAAATATATTTATGTGATTCTAGCAATTTCTTATCATAAATTATACCTAGTTCTATCTTTTTTTTTTCTTTTGTTGTTCGTTCGAAAATAAGATTATCATTTCGTTCATATACTTTTTCTTTACTCAATTCAAAATTATCATTTGTATTATTAATTTTTTTTCCATTTGTATTTTTGAAAAAATATTTTTTTATTTTTTTATTTAAAAATTTTATAACTTTTAAAAATTTATTTTTCACTTTTTTTTTTCTTTTTTTAAGTTCTTTATAAATAGGTTCAAAAAAGAAAGGTCGTTTTTGGGGAGAACCAAAAGGAACTTCTGCTTCCATTCCCCATATTGTTAAAAAACAATAATTTGGTTTTTTATATTGTTTTTTTTTTATATCTATATGATGAGAATGATTAGATCGTACTTTATAATTTCTCCAAGGTTTTAGACAGAAAGGATATAGAATCTTTATTTGAATACCATTTATTAACCAATCTTGAGGAAATTCTTTTTCTGATAATTGAACACTATTATATGTGCATTTAATATGTATTTCTTTATCCCATTCCTTTAAATCCTCGCCCCACTCAGAAATTTGGAATAATAACATACGAAAAATATTTTTGGCTATTATTAATGAAGGTAATCTAATATATTTTCTAATAAAAGATTGGGTCACTAGCATTAAACTTCTTATTACTTGAGTAAATATAAAGGTATCCCAAGCTTCTGATATTTTTGTTTGTTCTTCTTTATCTTTTTCTTCTTTTGTGTATTTATTTTCAAAATAGGAAATTTTGAATTCTGATTTTTGTTCTCTGTCCATCCAATTTTTAATTTTTTTTATATAATTTATATAAAAAGAAAAAAAAAAAAATGTTTTATCCAGACGACCAGAAAAAAGTGGGGAATGTACATTTACTTGAAATAGGTCTAAAATAAATGTTTTACGTCGTTGAGCACGCATAGATCCTTTAATTATATTTCGACGAAAATCTGATTGTTGTGAGTAACGTATCAAAGTAATTTTTCCATCTTCAATTCGATCATTTTTACTAGTATTATTAATATAATTTGTATCTTGATCATTTTCATTATAAATTATAACACGTTTTGCTCTTCTTGAATGAATATCATAATATTCTTCTTCCAATTCTTCTTCTTCATTTTCTTCTTCCTCTTCTTCCAAATTCTCAGTTAATTTGTATGACCATCTAGAAACCTTTTTAATTATTTCTTTTATTCTAAGTTCAATATATTTTTTTGTAATTTTTTTTTTATCTTTTTTATGTGTTGTAATTACATCAAATAACAATTGTAAATATTTTGCTTTATTTTCTGAATAAATTCCTTTTTCTTCTGTACAATTAAAAAATGATTTATGTTTAATTTTTACGAAATCGTTAATAAGTAGATCATGAATCTTATTTATAAAAAAAAACTCTAATAAATTTTCTGTATCTTTATAAGTATTCATGATTGCGCGTGAATAAAATTTTTTTCTCATTAATCGATAAGGTCCGTTTAAAAGAGGATCATATGCTTTTGGTAAACATTTTTTTTTTTCATTATAACATAATAAGATTCTTTTTTCAAGCATATTAAGACTGGTAGATTCTTCATTTTTTTCTATATTTTTAATTCGACTTTTTAATTCATTGCTCAAATTAAACTTTTTTTTTTCATTAGTATAAATCCAAGAATTATAAATATATTCGTCATATAGGTTTTCTATTATGTATAAAGAAATTTTTTGTTCTAACATTTCCAAAAAAATTGATAAACTGGGCGGATATGTAAAGGATATTATTTGTTTTCCATAACTTGTACATGTAAAAAAAAAAAATTGTGACATTTCATTACGTAAAGCATTTTCTAATTTATCATTCTTGATATATCGTAATGGACGATTCCATCGTTTATAATCAAAAAGAAAAGAGACAAAAGTTTTTTCAATCTTTTTTTTTTTCATTCTTTTATTTTTATATTCTTTAAGTCTTTCCAATTCCAAATTATATTGATGAATCTCCAGATTAGAATCTTCGTAAAATGGAACTGGTCTATCTTTATAGCACATCATTTTCAAGTTAAATTCATACTTTGTTTTTTCCTTTCCATTCATTTGTATCTCTTCCATTTCTGGTATTTCTTTATATTTCATTTTCTTAGTAACAATAGGAGACGGCATTCTACCTAAATAGTAAATACATATGATAAATAAGAGAATGCTAAATATTCGAACCATAAAATTTTGAAATTTTGACACAAGATATTTATTAGATCGTATATAATTATTTTGACGTATCCAGAATAATATCAATTCAACCAATTTTATAAATAAAATGTAACCAATTAACCAACCAATAAAACTATTTAGTAAAAATAATATATTGTTATTACATCTAAACATATAAATATTAACTAATCTAGCTAATGTGGAACTTGGTAAAATGAAATGGTTGAATAATTGAAAAATTAGATTATTAAGGAATACACATTGAATGCTGAGATCACGCATTGAATTTCTGTTAGTATTATATCTATAATAAAATAATTTTTTATTAGTATTAGTGTTACAGAATAAATGAAGCAAAAGATATGGTAGAACTAGAACAGTTATTGTGTGAGGTCTATCCAATGCTAAATGTAGAGGTGCATAATATATCGATATGAACATCATAAGCTGTCCCGCAATAAAACCAGTTGTTGCTGATGCCTCCTTCTCAGTTACTTCTTCCATAATAACTCGATCTCGGATAAGGAATATATAAGAAGGCCCTATAGAGAATGTGGTCATAAATCCATAATATAGACTGACAAAAATGGCCGAATTTATTATCTTCATGCATAAAAATAATGGATTAACTAGTATAAAAGATTTAAAAATCATCACAAACCTCCTATTTTTATTTTATATTGAAATTTATAATTTATAAATTATTATATGATAATTATGATGATTTATAAATTATAAATTTCAATATATCATTTTTATATATTTATATTAATGACTAGTAACACATATTTATTATGATACTTGTACTTGATCTTATATTATATATCACAACTATTCTGATTACATATAGTTTACTATATGTAATAAAATATACTGTACTTAAAAAGAAAAAAAAAAGTGAAAAATAATTTTTTATACTGGTTGTGGTAGAATAATAATTTTAATCCAAATACTCGGTTTCATAAGGACATGTGCTTTAATACTATGAGTTACAAGACACACCCCTATTACCCCGTCTATACCATTTCTCATCCATTTTGTTTTCACATATTTATGAAAACAAAATGGATGAGAAAATAAGTGTTAAACTTTTTATCATTCTGAC